TCATTTCGACCCCGTCGTAGTTCTCAATCATTTCGTGGCACCGGGCGTGGCTGAACCATCTACGATGGGGGGAGCGAATGCGCAGGGAAGAAGCTTAGATAAGAGAATACGTTCTCGCATCGCTTTTTTTGTAGAAAGCTCGACCAGCGAGAAAAAGTGTTTGGCCGAAGCCAAAAAGAGGTTGACCCACTTCATTCGCTTGGCGAATGATCTTCGCTTCGCGGGAACAACAAAAACCACCATCTCGCTCTTTCCTTTCTTCGGTGCTACCTTTTTCTTTCCAAGGGATAGAGTTGGGATGTATAATAATCTTTTTTTTGAGGATGCCCGGGAACAACTCCTAGGTCAATTAAGGATCAAATGTTGGAAACTCATGGTTAAGGATAAGGTAATGGAATTGATAGAGAAATTAATAGACCTAGGTAGGATAGGAGAATTGATAAAGGGAATAGAGATGATGATAGAGATCATACTGAGAAACAGAAGAATTCCGTACGGGTACAACTCTTATTTGAACGAAGTGAAAAAAATGCGATCTTTGTTGTCTAATAGAACAAACACTAATACCTTAATTGAGTCGGTCAAGATCAAATCTGTTTATCAAAGTGCTTCTCCGATTGCTCAAGACATCTCTTTTCAACTGAGAAAGAAAACAAGATCATTTCGTTCCATTTTTCGTAAAATAGTGAAGGATATTCCATTAGTAATGAAAAAAGGGGTGGGGATCCGTATATGTTGTTCAGGTCGATCAAAAGGCGCAGAAATAGCTAGAACTGAATGCGGAAAGTATGGAAAAACATCTCGTAATGTATTTAACCAGAAAATCGATTATGCTTCTGCGGAAGTATCTACTCGTTACGGAATCTCAGGTGTCAAAGTGTGGATTTCATATAGTAAAAAAAAAGGGGGACGTGCTATATCCGAAACGTACGAAATATAGTAAATATCGTAAAGGCAGATGTCATAGGGCTTGCAAACCAGACGGTACACAACTTGGTTTTGGAAGATATGGCACTAAAAGTTGTAGAGCTGGTCGTCTTTCATATCGAGCCATTGAAGCAGCGCGTCGGGCTATAATCGGACACTTCCATCGTGCTATGAGCGGACAATTCCGAAAAAATGGTAAGATATGGGTAAGAGTTCTCGCGGATATCCCTATTACCGGGAAACCTACAGAAGTAAGAATGGGAAGAGGAAAAGGAAATCCTACGGGTTGGATTGCTCGTGTGTCCACGGGACAAATCCCATTTGAAATGGATGGTGTGAGTTTGTCAAATGCTCGACAAGCCGCTACATTAGCGGCGCATAAACCATGTTCGTCAACCAAGTTTGTTCAGTGGTCGTAACGTAATTGGTTAGTGGGGAAAAACCGGGCCGGGATTCAAAAGAATTAGGCGAAGTGTTTGTTCCTGAACGACGGAAGTGGAAAGACACTAAAGGAGAGGGATATACTCTTTTGTTTGTAATCGCCGAAATTGTACGACGAACCTTTTTGTTCCAGGCGTACTACCCTGATACGTTACGGTTTTTTAGTGCTTTCTGGTACTCAATCCTTGGATTGTATAGGATATTAAATGATCACAAGGTGGTGCTTGGGCAGGTCTTCTCTGATTACGTTCGGACGTGACAGGGAAGCCAGGAGGTCCAGGGACATAGCCGACCGATGCATTCCCCATCCAGCACTTAACCGACGAAAGAGAGGGGAACGCAGCCCCCGCCGCCATATGAGTCAGAGACTATTATAGTTTTACTCTTGTGGGATAGGGTTAAAGATGTCTTTTTTTTGTTTTGGCGATAATCACTTCTGGGAGGGTGAATCCCAGGTTCCACCACAAGAAAGAAGGACAAACGGAAGTGGACTGGGGGGTCGCCATATGTTTTAGGTGGGGTTTTTTGAAAGAGTGCCCTTCCCCAGCCTCCAATCGGGTCAAAACAGAGGACTAACCTCACTAGAATTGCAGTCCGCCCCCCCTTAGTGAGTTTCGCCTTAAAACCAAAGGGAATAGCGGAATAGAGACAAGTTCCGCTGTGAATAAAGTCTACGTTCCGTAGACTGAACTTCACGGTTATGGATACTCCACCAAGTTCTGTCTATAGCCCGTTCATAAATTCACTCGACCACTCAGACTTAACGAGAACTTTTTAGACGAGTTCCGTGTAGCCGGTGAGTACGAGTACAGCCTATGAAACAGGCTTTGAGTTCCATTACATTGCAAGAAATCATTCCCGCCATTCTCCCTTCCAGTGAACCCCACGTGTCTGCCTCCGGCTTCGAAGCAGTGGGGAAGAAAAGCGAAGTACACTTGTTGCTTCGACTTCATTCATACACTTGTCAGCTCAGTTAGCGAAGGCAAGGTGTGAAAGGTTGTCTCCACTGCTCGTGAAACGGAGGAGACTCGGTCAGTATAAGGAATGTTTCTCGAGCTCAGGTACGGGCGACTCAGTCACATGTGCTCGACTGAATATGCAGCCACGGAACTGCTAAATCCCTCGTGAGACTCCAGTTTCGGTCAATCGTGCTTGTCAGCCTTCATCACCACTGCTTTGGCGACCCGGCTGAACGAATGCAGTGACGCGACTTGTGTAGCGAGGAGTTTTCCGCAGTGGAACCTGTCAAGTTCAGTCTATGAATAAAAAGTTTTTGGTAAAAGCCTAGAGGTTTAGGTTTCCAGTTTTCCTAATCCGAGTGCTAGCTCGTGCATATTCATCTTGACTTCAGAGCCCTTCGGAACAAGTTGACACTTGTATTTGCGTAAGGGCCTGTGCCCAGGTTCGGGCATTACAAATACCATCCTCGCTTCCCCCAACCGGCACGGCTCCTATTGACTCAGCTGCACAATGAATCCTTGTTCTCGAATCAGCAGCTATCGAATAGCCTTTTATGAATGGTAGCACATATCCGTCGGATTAGACCAACAGGACAGAGAGTAGGGAATCCTTTTAGTAAACTATTAGGGTACCAAGCAGTGCGCTAGCAGTCCAGTACATTAGTCTTAGATCCTTGAGCGAGAGCGGAGCCCTTCCACGCGGGACTCCCCGATCTTATTATTAGTAAACCTGCTACATCTCCTTACTTGAAATAGACAGATATTTCTGGACAAAGAAAATGAACTACAGGAGCTGCCTAAGACGGGTTCTCTTCCCCAACCAAGGGGCTTTGGGGGGAAACCAAGCGAGTGTCATCCCGGCAAACAAACCATCCAAGCCACCCCCGGAACTCGGTGAAAAAGGTCCCTATTTTCTATTTCAAAGAACTACTTATGATCTGAGACTCTCTATCTATTGTCTGACTTTCGGCATCTTTATTTACGAGGAATTGCTAAGTAGGCGTACTGGTTGTCTCTTCTTGAAATGCATTCCCTTGGCTTCGGTGCCAGTTAAGAAGGAAAGCCATCTCCATGAGTACGAACGAGCGGGAACCAAATCCAGTTTTGTATTTGACCTGAACTTAGGAGGCTCAGCACCTTCCACACTGGAGAATCAGAAAGAAATTGGAAACTTCAAACGGAGATTGTCCGCCCTTAGAAAAAGGGAAAAGGGTCTGCTCGGTGGTCTATAAAGATAAAGTGTTCAGTCTACCGGAAAGTCAGATTTCTATCAAACCATGGGTTTCAAGCGTAACCCGCCCCACTACCAGAAATAGGGGGTCTATAAGACTCACTGAAAGCTGCCGTTCACGTCAGGGTCCGAAGGAGATGTAGTTGCGTGTACTTTTTATAGAGAGAGATTCTGGTGTAAAGACGCTAGCGTAACTTGCTTCGTTTGTTTAGCTGCAACGGTCTATAACGCCTTCCTTTCTTCAAGCTCTGATCGACGCCCTTACTCAAACTATGCTATCTCCATCTGCTCGTTCTTCGTTAGACCGGATACGAGAAAGGTTACCTGCTTAGAACTCCGGCTCGTTCGCAGCAAGCGATATCTTCTTCTCTTGAAGAGAAAAACGGCCCACTCCATCCTTGATGAGATGAATCTCTGCATTTCCCGTTACCAAAAGGTGTCCAGCTTTTTAAAGGAAAAGGAGCAACTCATCACCAAGATTGGTGCCCTTCAATCTCCGATAGAAAGCTTCCAGATAAAGTTGGGAGAGGAATTTCTCAGAGTAGCAGCTGTAGACACCCAACCCAGTTTTGGATTGTTTACATGTTTTGCGTGAGTGTCACTTTGCTAAATTGATTTGGAACATCTTTATTCCCAATGAGCATCAAAGTGCCTTCTACTCCTTGGCATTCACGGATTGGTTATGTAGCAATGCTTCTTGTAAGGATCTTCAGTTTGGTTTTGATTGCCAGTGGCGTACGACCTTCTGTGCGATAGCATGGAAAAAGTACCCTAACTTTTTTTTTAGGTTCCTGCCCGACAAAAAGAAAGAGGATCGCCCTCCCGTACGTAAAAAACCCTAGCCAAGCGCTCTGACTGCACAATCGATCATCACTTCCGCTATGGAAAGGAAAGGTAAGGATTTTTAACCGCTGCTTTGTCGGAGATGCCTTCTATTGGAAGATATGTAGTTGGACAGTCACAAACCCCCAAAAAAGGCCCCAAAAGACAGGACAGAAGAAAGGAGAACGTAGCAGATCAACCGGATCGATCAGAGTTAACCACTAGTAAGAAGAAGATCCACGAACTCCGCGATACCAGATTGGCACCATAGAGATGCCCTGTCCTCTCCTCGGGGAAGCCCTTTTGAAGCTGATAGGGAATAGCACTCCCGATAGTGCCAGCTAGAAGTGGAATGAACCCGGAATCTCATTGAATTGATGATTTCTCCAATTATTAGAATCTTTCTGAAAGCGCCCAGCTTTTTGTCTTTATGAAACAAAACAACGAAACTTAAAGCGCGCGATAGAGTTATCTGCGACACCAACTCTTTCTCACTTCTTTCCACATTCCTCTTCTACATATCCAGTTTTTTATCAATTCCTACCATATTTCGTTACTTTATCCCGAAAAAGGGGAGCCAAAATTGCTGGGCTCCAGACCTGTATTTTTTTATTAATGCTTAGCATCAAACCCACTCAACAGGATATTCCATAAGCACTCCGGAAGGTCTAGTGAAAAGGGAGGTAGGCCCCTTACATGAGAGTTTGCGAACACGGGGGCACGCTTTCTCTCACGTATTTATGCTCCCGCTGCTCATATGGAACAGGTTGGCCCCCAAAAGCTCCAAGGGAACGAGCGAAAGCTTGCCGGAACAGCAGATCGAGCTCGGAGCAGCCTATTATTTATTACAGTCCCAAAGGGAACTACTCTTTTGCCCCAACTCTTCCAAAAAGGGCAAGCAATTGGTCTAATTCTGAGACAAAATCGTCTACTTTGCTCTTATTAGGAAACTTCCTGAAGTGAAAGTTTTAATTCTCTCTCTTTTTCCTTGGCCCAAAAAGCCTAACGTTTTTCATTGGATTCCCCAGGTGAAGTACCTGATTCTGAAGTGAAAGTAAGGAATTGCCCTGTCTGATTCGTAAAGTGGGAAGTCTTCTCTTTCGGGGAAGGAGGGGAGATCCGCCTTTCGGACCTTGAGGAGGTAGAATTCTGAATACGGGTACGAAGGGTCATCAGAAGCTAAAGCATTGTTTAGGTTTTGCAAACCGCAGGGGGTTGAACTCAGGCAAGCAATTCTGCTTGTTCCACATCGTCAAAGGCTATCCCGTCAGGCCGATAGCCGCATCTTTGTTAAAGTAAGTGATGTCGGAAGAACGTTGTTTGATCTATCTATTCGTAAACGGGATAGCCATCGACAGGAAAAAAAATAGTCACTTGAGTACGCCCGGAAACAATAGCGGGTTACTTTAGTTCAAAAGAAATATCACCTCGAAGGCATGGAGGAACCGCAATAGCCAATCCCAAGCTCGCTGAAGAAGGAACTATCGCCCAAATCAATTTCAATATAAAAAATAGTTTTCCTTTTCGAAGTGACAATTGAGGGCCAGAGCTTAGTGGAATTTATAATATTTTTTTTTTCTATAGAGATCCGGTTGAGACCTTCTTTCCCAGCCCAGCTGTGGCTTTTTTCCCCACCAAGATGTGCTATCGCTTTTCATTAATTGAATGAAAAAGCGGAGGATTCCCCATCCAGCTGATGCTACTGAGGAATCGGGAGGACCTCTACCTACGGACGTGGGGGATTTGGCTCTAGGAAAAAACCTGGTTATTGGGTCATCCGAAATGCGATCGATCGACTCCAACCGGATCAGGGACTGACGTCGAACCATAAGGGGCAATGGCAGCAGCAGAATCGGAAAAGGCATCGCGCCACACGCGCAGCCTCGGCAGCCACACAACTTACACAGCACAGGCAGCATACAAGCAAGGAGCGAAGAGACTCGAGCAAAGCGAGAGGAGTGGAAGCCACTGAACAACCAAGTGTAGTATGCGGCGGAAGTAAAAGACACGCACAGAGGAAAGCAGGAGCACCCCTTTCTTTCTTTAAGAGAGACTGTTGAAACCCGATCTCGTGGGTCAACTTCCTTTCATCCCTAATACCTTGAATGGGGAAAAGTAACTAAAGCCCGTCTGAAGCGTATGCTTTTGCTTCAGCTAAGAATACAAGAAAAAAGGAGGGCTTGCCCCAGGTTTGAGAGGAATGAGGCTGCCGACTCACAAGGGGACTACGTGAAGTAGGTGCTGTGTTGAGCTGTTCTACCTTCCACTGCGTAAAAGGGTTATTTTTTATTAGGCAAATCTATTCAGAGGTAGATTTCGGCTCCGAAATGGCACGACGCATTGAAAAACATAGATGAGGGATGCCCAGTTGCGTTTTCTATGGGCAGACCGTCGAGACTCTTCGGAAAAGGACCGGACCGCGCCTAGTGCCTTTGCTCATTCTTCCAGGTGAACAAACCGAGTACGGTGCTCACCTAAAGCCACGTTTGTCTCTGCTGCTCAAGCTTCCTACCCCAGAAAGGTAGGGAACTCCTGCCCATTGGATTTCATTTCGATAATGCGGGTAGAGGTGCGGATAGATAGATTAGTGTGTACCCGGATCTTTGGAGTCTTTGTTGTCTCCCCAGACACAGAAGGCTCATTTTTATATCACAGAGCTTTATATCGACCGGTCTGTTTAATTTAAAGAGCAGAACGAGCGGGAATATTACTACTATTTAATTTCCCAGGAGATGGGAGAGTACGAACGAACAAGGCCACTCCGAATACTAGCCAAACCTCGAAACTTGATGTCATCGTCTGAGTCCCAAATAAACCCTGACACAGGGCTTTTCGAAAGCTGTTTTAGGCTCAGTGTGGAAGGGATGTAATTAATGTCCCTCCTTTACATCGAAATCATTGGTCGTGCTGTGTTTACTAAATTGAACACCAACGCAATCGAAAACCCAATGTTGTCACTCACAGGAGTCCCGAGATATATTGCAGCTGTGCCTAGGGCACATTACGAATAAAGTATGAAGGACTTTCCTTACCTTAGAAGGTATATGCTTACTCGGAGAGGTGGGTGGGCTTCCACGAAACAGCATATGCCACTACCAACCAACCGCTTTAGAAGGTAGCCTACTCGGTTGAAAGTATGAAATGGGGAAATTTCCACTCTTAAACTCTTAAGCAAAGCGCAAATCAAAAGGGATATCATCTTTCCATGATACACGACTGCATGGAGGTTTATGTATACGTTACATCCAAGACAGGGGAAGCTCACCTTCGTCGAGTCCTCGAAAGAGCCCTAAAATACAAGCTCAAGATGAATCCAAAGAAATGTCGGTCTATTTGCCGGAATGCTCCAATGCTCCTCGGCTTTATTGTCAGCAACCGAGGGCGTTAAGCGTGGATCCGTCCAAGGTGCGTGCTATACTCGAGATGTCTCCGCCAAAGAGCAGCGAGGTCTCATTGACCGACTTCAATCAATTCATTCGCCGGTTCACATCTCTCAGCATTCCGATCAATGCGAACCTTTCTAAAAGCTCTAAAAAGGCAGGCAGAGCCTAATGAATATGGGCTTAGGCCTATTTCGTAAGTGAGCAGTCTTTGGCAGGCCTGGAGATTGAGTTAACGAGAGTAGAGGTCTAAAGCTCATGTTACACGGGTCGTGCACACTTCATTGACACCGGGCCCGTTTCGTGAGCGCCACGCCCAGGCCTATTTTATTTTCATTTTTCTTTTTTTGTTAACATTGTTAAGAGAACACATCAGGTTTGGTCTTGGAACACCATGCTAGGACCGATCTTAAAACATCATGCCATGGGTGTGGTCACGGATTCAAAGCCGGCTACATTCTTTCTCCTTCGTAACAGCGCACCAGATTCAATTGCTTTCTCGTCTCGGCATCCCTTCTCAGACAAAAAAAAATATAAAGCAGCTCTTGAACACTTTCTATATCTTCAGGAGAAATCAAGCATATGATGAAGTCTCGCAATCAAACACAGAAAGGGGCCGAAGTTCTCAGCAAGCACTAAGGAGCCTTTAGTGCTTATTTATGATTCAGCAAGGTAAGGTAGCGCCCCATTCCTCACTCACGAGCTCTTTCTCCAAGGAATGATCCAGTCCCTTAGACGTACAGGAACCATTCCTGGAAGCTCTCTATCCCAGTTCTTTTTCATAAGAGGACCTTAGCCCCAGGTGAAAGACCATGGCATTCTTCAAAAGAGTCTCCCTGCGAAGAAAAACATCGAATTCTTCATGAAAGTGCCCTTCCCTTTTAAGGAGCGGTCGTGCCATTCGGAAACTTAGAAAAGAGGCTGAGAGTACTCTGCTCAGGGCGATCCGGGGTTGTAGGGCATTCGTCCAAGCCAAGCCCATTCGCGAGATCCTCACGAGGCTTGGGCAGGAGAGATTTCCATGATTCCGGGATAGAGTCTAGGTCCAGCAGGGACCTAGGGTAGCAAGACCGTCTCCATAGGTGTGGATAGTATCAGAAATATATCCCTATCTCTTGATTGTGAGACAAAGAATAGGCTAGGTGGGGAGATTAGTCCATGACTGTTAAGAGTAAGATTCAGACTGGAAAGATAAGTCTTGCAAGGTGAGACAAAAGGTAAACTGAAGGGACCTACTAACTTCGGATGTCAAGGCTAATGCAGCAGAAGAGCTACCCACAATCGAATTTATAGGACTCACCGGGATCGGAGATAAGCATTCAATTGAAATTTGAAAAAGAAAAACGGCTGCCCGCGAGACTTGATGAGCTTTGAGATACGTGGGAAGCGGACGGCATCCATTAATTGAAAGGACGGCTTGCATAACCCGCCTCATCGTGACACGCCGCCAAGGTGGACAAACCCGGTAGGGAGGGACACATGTTTGAAGGGGGGAGGGCATTAGAGCAATAGAAGGACTAGGCCATAGCTGTAAACATCACTCTTCACAAGAAGATGCCCGGTCACACCTGGCTTGATCCTTGATCGATTGAAATTGATCCGCCCTTTCACTTTCTCATTCGAGCGCATTTTTCACCAAGCTTAATTGGATTTGGTTTTACCCATTTCATTCCTGCTTCAGTCCATCAATGCAGGAAGGCGGTAATTTCAGAAGAGAAGCAAGACTTTCTACGCAACTCTCTCCTCTATCTAAGTAAGAGGAAGTTTAATTAGGTAGTAGCTTCAGCGCTAAGAAGCTCCAATCATGCTACTTCCACTATATGCTTAACACATTGAATTCGATGCTTGACTTCCTCATTATAACACTTTATTTATATTTACTTAAATTTTGTTTATCGAAAGCAGCGAGCCAAAAAGAAAACGAAAGTAAGTAATTTGTGCCAAAGAAAGGAGTTGTCGAAGCAGGACAAAATAATTAATAAGCCAAAAGAGGAAATCAAGCAAGTGGCAGAAGCAGCGAAGCAAGAGCAAGAAAAAAGCGGAAAAGTCACCTTGAAATGCCCCAGCGCTCGCCTACAGCCAAAAAAAGGGGCAGGGGGCGCGGACGTGTGAAGTTGGTGACCACATAAGAAAACTCTATGAACGTTCTCCCAAGACCGAGAGCAAAGAGCCGAACATTCCTTTCACTTGACTTTCTGCTTTGTTTGATCGCGCTGCCGGTACGACCGCTGTCATGAAGATTGCGATGCCTAAGGCAGGAGAGAATAGATCGTTCTAGCGAGTAGTTGGATCATAGTCATACCTCGATATTTGAAGGACCGTATTAGACCTGAAAGCATGCCGTAATTCTTTTGTTTACCCTTCCTTTACACGGACAGAGGATCCCGAAGAGATTGGATCCTATCTTACTAATCATCGCGGAGTCATTGACCAAGCTGGAGCCAAAGCCCATCCTTATTGATCAATCTCCTATATGGTTAGCAAGCAATCTCGATGAATTGAACAAGTAAGAAAGATCTATTTTCACTCTAGTGAAGGGAAGCGCTCAAAGCTGAACCGGTACGACAAGTTCGCTTAGGGTGTTGTTAGCGCAGGAGTACTACAAGAGTCTTTTCTTTTCTAGTAAAGCATAATCTGCTTACCTGCATCCAATCCACTTTGCTGACTCGCTGCTAACACTAGATGCTTAGCTATTAATACTCGCTTTCAATGAGCTTGCTATCAGCTAAGGAAGCTCCCCCTCTCACTACGTTCCTCTTCTAGCATTGCTAGATCTTCTCACCGTCTGATTCATACCTAGTTCAAGAAGAAACATCTCACTTCTGTTTACTCAGACTCCTCTTTCTTATCGAAGACTCTGGCAGCTGGAACTCATCGGCAGCGACTCTTACCACTGCAACCTAGGCACTCAGGCCTTGGAGCTGATCTGTCAGTCCACCGTTACCCCAAACCTCTACTTTGCTTTGAAGTGAAGCGACTTCGTTCATTCCCGAGTCGATAATAGCCAGAGGATGGAACCCTATCCCTGTAATGGCACATCAGCTTACCGATTCCTTAATAAGCATTGATTCCCTGGAATAAAGAGTAAGCCCCTTCTATCTCGCGCATATCACGCTGATGAGAAGAGAAGAAGATCGGAGACAGATATTGATTCCTTGCCGTTGGGCACTCTATTGGGTCTCCTGTGCTACCTCGACCAAAAAGGGCTACAACCTCTGATTCCGGGACATAATTTTTGGAAAAGGATTCCACAGTCTCAGTTTTAGAAGACAATTCAAGACTAACATCAGACTCCTCCGCGGCATCGGTGGTTACCACTGAAGGGGATGTTGTCGCTTACTAGGATGTTTTCTCCTAATCGTCTATAGAGTTTCGAGCTAGTGATCACTCATTTATTTGGCAGAAGCTTCGATCTAGAATGCAGTATCTGGGATTTTCAAAGGATACCGCTCTACTCTAGGAGTAATAAAAAGTCCTCCCCTCCATTCTCCATTGCTTACGGAGACGGCAAATCCAGAGAAAGTTCTAGGCCCTATCTTGCTTGGGTTGGCATCAATGTTAGCAGATCGACTCCAAAGAATGCCGGGGAGTTGGATAAGATTGAGTTCGTGCGATAAGAATCAGAGTAAGGGCGGGGGAGAGCCCAAAAGTAAGTGGAGTTAATGGGACGACTCCGCCTTCACTAAAGAGGAAGCAAGTAGGGCACAGGCTTTGAGGTTGGAGCCTTGCCCGTGAAGGTATCCCAATAGTTGTGCTAATCCAGACTGTCTTCCGGAAGCAAAAAGGAATCCTATCGCTCTAAGAGGAAATGAGGCTGACACTGAGATTTCCTTCCTTTCTGTAAAAGTGAAGACTTTCCGCCTCCAAGCTTGATTTGATTGAAGGACTACTTCCCCCATAACTATCAGAGTTGGAAGCGAATCCCGGATAAGAGTAAGAGCAAACTTATAACTCGCCTTTCAGGCTATGCCCTTCACTTCAAGTATTTACAGGATTCAACTGAGTAGGGGTAGGAGTAGGAGTCAGGGGTTCGAGCCCTTCTCCCACAATTGGCAAGAGCCAGTGATCGCCAATTCCTTTCCCAAAGGCTCCTCGGACTGGACTAGAGTATACGTTCTTTTGCGCTTTCCGTCGATCGAAGTAGGGCAAGTCTCAGTCTTGTATTTGAGGTTGGTCAGAGGGCTGGCCCAGGGCATGTCGGAGCGAGGGGGTCAATCATCATCGTTTTTCCAGAAAAAGGTAGTTGAAAGCTGGAGCTTTACGAAACGAGTTGTTTTCAAAGCATCCGAGTTGGTAGAGCTTCGAGCGGGAACTTATCGAAAGGAGTGTTGGCAGATCGACCCAAGGGCACGCGGCGAAGGTAATTGAAAACAAATCAAAACGCCGTCAATAAGAATTCAGTTGTCAATTGTTGGCCCACAGGCCTTTCATGTTGAAATGAAAGGGAACATTTTTTCATAAAGCACATTCTTCAAGCTATAGCTATATAACATCTACAGAGAAATGAGACGGACATAGGAATTGGCACTTTTCAATGAAGAATCCAGCTTTCTCTCGCGCTTCTTGGCTTCGTTGGTTACAAGTTGACCTGGACCTCCAACAGGAGAGAGGATGATCATACATTTGTCGAGCCTCGAGAGCTCTCATTCATACCTTGACCCAAGATGAACGAAAGACTTGATCAGGCAGTTGCAAATGCTAGGTGGCGCGCCAAGTTCCAATCTTTTCAGTGCATTGATGACCATGTACCATTCAGTTAACTACTGAAGGCTTTGGAGTGTCATCTGGAAAAAAGTCCACGGCTTTTAGCCTATGTAGCTAATAAGTGAGAAGTGGGAGCAAGTGGTGCGGGACAGCTGGAGTGGACCGCTCCAAATGCAGATTTGCTAGTTCTAAGCAGCGCAACTAGGAAAAAACCTCTTTATTGGGGACCCGTCCAAGCCAATATCCATGGATAGGTTCTCATTCAAGGAAGCGGATCACAGCAAGGTGAATCGAATTGGAGTTTGGTTTGGAACTTCCATTTATAGTGGAGCAGAGTGTGTTTACCTATCCGGCCGTAGATCTCGTGACGTTGTCGCTCCTAAAAAAGACTCAAAAAGAAAAAGAATAAGTAGGTGGTGAGTAAGAAAAGAAGTCTTTTAGACTGCAAGGCTAAGCTTATCTATGACAATCCTACTTTTTTTCTGCATAAAGAATTGTTAGCGATAGCTGAAGAGGTAATTAAATTGGCTTGCTTTAGAGTACTTAGGGTTAGTAATCCTCTCTCAGCTAGTCTCGAGACCTGACGACGTATGTTTTATAGAGCATAGGTTCGCCTAACGGCCCTTGCTTTCTCTGAGCCGTTAGTCCTTTCCTCTCCTACCAAGTAAAAGTAGCGCCCCTTATGAACCTTAAACCAGAGGACAGAAAGAAAGCAAAAGGAGAAGGAAGAGAAGGGACTAATAGATGTTATCCTACTAGCAGTGACTAGAAGGAAGGGACCAGACACCCTCCTGCTGAAGGATCTTCGCATATAGCCGCAGAGGCCAATCTCGCTGTCGTGGCTCCGCCAGCCAACCCCCTTCCTGCTGTGGCACCTGCAAGAATTACCAACCAAGAGGTGGCTATGATTAGGCAACAAGTGGGAAAAGAGAATCACGATATGATGCTGAGAATGATACAAGAGGTGGCTACTGTTCTCAGCCCAATGGTAGAGACGGTCACGGGTCTTAAGCCAATTGTCGAGTCAACACTAACTAAAGGCCCATGAGAAGTTAATAAGCTTGATGGAAGGGAGGCCTCAGTCTCATGATAAAGAAAAAGGTATCAAGTTCAATGAGCTTTCCCCTCAACTCATGCCCATCCTACAGTATGGGGATGTGCACTTGATCAGGAGGCCTGAGGTCGGTCAGGGGAGCCAAAGCAAGACTGCTCCAGCTCAGAGCTCAAATTAGAGCAATGCTGGGGCCGGGGTGGGCGATCCTGCTACCAGTATAGGAAATGCCCAGGCTGGGGGCATGTTTACACGCACTTGCTTCCGAGTCAAGTAGGAGGAATGCCTGTCGGCCAACAAGGAAGCGAGCAAGGTGCGGAGTCTCAATCACGTGTACGACGGTCGACGGGCGAAAGGGAACCAGAGCAGCAAGCATCACAACTAGGGACATTCCCCGCCACAACAGTTCCACAGGCACCATCGGATCTGGAAAGAAATTACATGGTCGAGGCGCTACAGCAGCTTGGAATTGACGTCAGGCCCTTAATGAGGCCGACGTCTAGGAAACCATACCCTGATTGGATCGACCGAGTTCATCAGTTTCGGGGTATAAGGTGCCTTAGTTTGTTCTCTTTTTTGGTGAGGAGAAGAAGTAGACTATTGAGCATATAGCTCGGTTCTCGGTCCAGTGCGGGGAAGCTAGGTCAAAGGACTACCTCAAGTTGAGGCTCTTTGCCAACTCTCTTACTAAATCGGCCTTCTCCTGGTATATGAACATCCCCCCAAACTCTATTAACAGTTGGTACGATCTGGAAAGCAAGTTCCATGAGCAATTCTATAAGACAGAACCTGACATTACAGTGGCCGATTTGGCAAGACTTAGTCAGCTCCAAGGCGAGTCGGTCGAAAAGTACATCGCGAGGTGATGGAAGCTGAGGACTAGATGTCAGACCTCCTTTTCATGGTCGAGCTTCTTTTCTTTGAAAGATAGATAACAGGTCGGTATTCGAAGTAAGACTCTAACATCTATACCTCCTCCCCGTGCGCAAGACTCAGGAAGTCATTTTGTGGGTAAGGGTGGTGTATCCAAGGCTTGGAGTATCGAAGGCGAACTTGAGTGTAAGTGTATAAAGGTTCGAATTTCTTTCTGCTCTTCGATCTGCTGCTCTATTCGAGCCGCTTCCTTCAGCTTTAGTATCGGATGAGGGTCATTTTTCGCTTAGAATCAATAGTGAGATTTAACTTACCACAACTTGAAAAAGAAATTCTCTTTCTTGAAGTGCCTGGCCCTATCAGACCAGTGACTAAATACCTGGCCTGGATTGATAAAATCTTTTCTTAAGATGGAATTACACTTCCATTCTATATAAGTATAAGTAGTCCTTATGCCAAAAACTTTATTTTGAAAGCTAAAAAGAAATCGAAGTCGGAGATGGCTTCAGCAGGATCCATTCTTGGTAGTGGACTTTGGTCCAGCATTTCTGGTAGGCTAGTCGGTGCCCTCCCTTTCATTCCAGGCTGTCGATAGCAGGCGATAGGAAGCTTCAAGCGATAGCAAAGGGCGTAGGGGATAGGATCTCTTTATGCGTCTACTGATGCTTTTGAAACAGCCTTTGGTTTGGCGTCTGTGAGCTCTATCACTCAGAGGCTAAAAGCTGTCAAGGCAGCCCTTAAAGCTTGGAATCTTCTCGCAGGAGGGCAGCGAGCATTTAGTGTGCAGGTTAAGGAAGTCGATATACGGACTCAAACAAGCTTCCCGTCAGTGGTACCTCAAATTCCATGAGGTGAGAATGACCTTTGGGTTTAAGGAAAACTGTGTTGATCAGTGTATATACCTAAAGGTCAGTGGGAGCAAGTTTCTCTTTCTAGTCCTATATGTTGACGACATACTGCTTGCTAGCATGTTGCACGATACGAAGACATTCCTCATAAGGAGTTTTGAGATGAAGGATATGGGTGAGCCTCATATGTCATTGGCATTGAGATTCACAAATAAATTTCCAGAGGTATCCTCGGACTATCTCAGAAGGCCTAAATCCCAAAAGTATTAGAGAGGTATGGTATAAAGCACAGCAAACCCAGTATGGCACCTGTAAAGAAGGTTGACTTTGTCAGTGCTTCGCAGTGCCCGAGGAGCGATATAGAGAAAGATCAGATGAAGGGCATTCCATATGCTTCTGCTGTTGGAAGCTTGATGTACGCCCAGACGTGTACACGGCCGGACATTGCCTATGCTGTGGGTTTACTAGGTAGATACCAAAGTAACCCAGGCATGGAGCATTGGAAAGCTGCCTTCAAAGTCATGAGGTATCTTCAGGGGACCAGAGACTAAATGATCACATAACGGCGATCCGATATACTGGAGATCGTCGGATATTCGGACTCCGATTACGCTGGGTGCCCGGACACAGGGAAATCGACATCAGGTTTTTATTCCCTTTCATTTTAAATTTAAATATTGAGTAGTCTCGAGCCGCGCTCTTCTGCCATGCGAAGGGAAGATCGGATTGAACGGCTAGCGAACTCAACCCTTGCGGCAAGAAAAGGACGAAATAGCTCATAGCCAAGTGTAGGCTTGCTTCGCATAGGCTACACAAGCCTACACAAGCTTGGGTGTGGCTCCCCTTTATTACTTCTCTTACTTATTTTCTTATTTATTGGATCCCCCCTTGGCCCCATCAGGTCCGAAAGGCGGATCTCCCCTCCTTCTCCGAAAGAGAAGACTTCCCCCTTTGTTGTGTTGACACTTCCCTAGGTCGGGGATTAGCACGCCTTACTATCACTCAACTCAAAGCGCTTAGCCGGTTTAGATAAGTAGAAACTTACCTTATCCCTCCTCTTTCTGGTTAGAATTAAAACGACTTCCTTCATTAAACGATGAGAATAGAGGGATTCTACGCAGCTTTTAACGGTGTGAAGGTTTTTCTTTCTTATCCTATTCCTTCTTTTACTTCAAATTAGATACATGCAGCCCTTCTCTTATATATTATATAAGATAGCACCAGCGTCCGATTCTGTGCTTAAGGTTGCTCGGGCTTCCGTCACTTCTTGTTATATCGTTCGTGTCTTCCCCCGGAAGTCACTTCACTCCCTTTAAAGAAGGTTTAACATAAGCTAAAGGTTAAGGAATAGCCTCTTTTCGATGCAGATATCATGATATAGATTAGATTCCATTCTGTATAAACTATAGGGTTAGAGAGAGGGTATACCTATACTCACTATTGAACTATTCATTAAGGGCCTCCTACTACTGCAAACTACTAACCGCTACTAGATAGAAGAGCTACTACCAACTACTAATAGTACATAGTACAGGAACGACTCCTACTAATAGAACAACTGAGTTAGAACACAACTAAGAACATCTACTACTACTGGGCTCGCAGATAGGTTAGAGCGGATACGGGTACTTGTCTCCATTCCTTGGGCAGGAATGGCTGAGGCCTTAAGACAACAGATAACAGCAGCAAGCAACAAGCAAGACCGGAGAGCTACACTGGCTAGCTACACCTTCTACTAGCTTTCTAGTTAGATAAGGCTTTCCTCTTCTAGTCGTTAACAACCGGAGAAAGAAAGAACAAAGAGGCAACTGCCGAATCCCGTGCATATAATAGGGAGCCCCCATTAACAGTGTTACAAGAAAGATAAAGAGAACAACAGCCCTCTAGTTACCCGGACTGATAGGACTGGCAAGAGAGAAGAAAGCAGCTACTCTATTCCTTATACAGGTGTCCCTACCATACCGGACATACAAGACAGAAGGAAAGACTGGCAAGCAAGATAGATAGCCCATAAATATCCCGGAAAGTAGGAAAATAAATTGACTAGCTAACAAGCAGGGATAAACTACTCATGCCACTACTAGACATACCGCAGGAGAGAAAGCGGCATTAAGTAAGGCTATTCTATCCATTCCTCTACTCTAGCAAGACAGATAGAGGTAAGGGATCTTTGCTCCTCGTTCACATCCTTCGCGCATGAGTTGGGGGCCTTAAAGTTCTTGATGACCTTTGTTCATGCCCGTGGTGAGCAGTGGTCTCAAGGCTGTTTATGGCCACCTAGAACACGGTTCGCCTTCGATGTGAAGAATAAAACCTTCACACCAGAAGACCTGGATTGGTTTGAGAGGCGTATAGGTCCTGTCTTACCATCCTGCGACTAGGTATTCCACCGGTAACTGGTCGCTTAGGTTGCTCCCTTGAGGGCGCTGGCAAGCGCCGGATATTTGCTATTTCCAACTACATGAATCAGCGATTGCTTAAGCCTGTCCACCAAGGGTTTGCGGAGGTTTTACGCCGCCTGCCAATGGATGGTACGTTTAACCAAACAAAACCGCTGTTTCGTCTAGTTCCTAGTTTCGACTGTTTCAGCTTTGACCTTAAGTCGGCCACTGATAGGTGGCCATTGGTCTTCATGTTTGAAACAGTTGCCATGTTGTTTGACCGGTCGTTTGCGTCGAGTGTTGTTAATTCGGCACTCGGCACAAACATCTTTGAGGTGCCTTTTGTACGAAGGAGGCCCTCTCAGGTGTGTTTCACGACTGGTCAGCCACTTGGGTATTACGGCTCTTGGCCTTTGTTCGCATTCACCCACCATTTGTTGGTGTGGTGGTGTGCGGAGCAGGTTAAACCTGGTATCCGGTTTGACCGCTATGCTGTATTGGGTGATGATGTTCTCAGCACCGATCCAGCTGTGGCCGAGCACTACCGTGCTAGTTTGAAAAGACTTGGTGTCTCCGAGCACAAGTCCTTAATCTCTTCCACGGGTAGTGTTGAGTTCGCCAAACGCTTCTTGGTGAAGGGGATGCAAATCGATCTTTCCCCCGTATCCATGAAGTCGGTGCTTGGCTTCCACCATCCATACGGCCTTATGGCTATACATGATAAGTACGACCTTAAACGGTTCAGTACTTTCGTGCGTATTGGTGGTGGAGGCTACCGGACTCTCTCCAATCTCAATAATATTAAGTCCTCGAAATGGAGGAGGCTTAAGCTTATGTGGGATAAGAGGCGGCTACCGCTCGAGTACCTCCTAGGTTCGGGAGTACCATTGAACCCATATCTCCATGGAGAGCTTGTTAGGCTTCTCCGTCGGAAGATGGCCCCAAAAGATTTAGTTACGCCTCCCCTCCGGCTCTTTGAGTTTGAGGGGCAGTCGGACTTTCTTGAGTGCCGGGACCTTAACCATATGATTCTGATCTACGATAGGGGTATTCCCAGTGGTATGTTTATTTCATTTTCCGGAATGCTTCACCCAGGCCTTCAAATGTAGATTCTTCCAAAGATAGACTGACTAATAGGTCTGTTCGGATTCGGATTGGAGGTCTTGGGCTTGGGCCCTCCCATTTCCTTCTAACTTCGGCTTGCTGGTGGTTTCTACTGCTCTTCAAACCTCTCCCTAATGGTCGAGCACTTCGTTCCTCTCCTTATACTGAAAAAAAGTGCTTACTATCTTCTGAATGTTGCTGCCCTTCTGCTGTCGCCTATGGTGCTGGTAGGCCATCATATGTGTGTGGTGCGGCTCTAGTCTGGGAACTTATGCCGTCTTAGTCAGTCTGAACCTCCGCTCTTGTTTAGGTGTGATTGGGAAATCTGGACATTCTATCGAATCTCGTAGTGGACAGGCAACTGTTTGCTTTGAAATAGTCTTGCTTGCGGTTCGTGACCTAAGCCGGATTTGAATATAGCTGTTAAAAGTATGCCCAATACCTAAGGTCTCTTTTTCCGGTTTCCAAGAGGTGTAAAACCAGAAAGAAAGATACTGGTCATTGCTTTACTAATAGGGGCAGAAAACCAAAACAAGAGATAGAGCTGGGGTTAAAGATGGCACGGTTCCAGCTTTCCCGGTTTGATCAGGTGGCAGCTGTCGGGGTACTAGTAACTAGTGTGTGGTGTCTTTCTCTTCTTCTCTAACGGCTGTCGGTCTGCGCGGTCTTGAATAGTGGTTCTTCGGTTGTCTTCAGGTCTCGATGCCGCATCTTCTGGTCTTGGTTCCTTTCGGACGTGCAGGTAGATCCTCTCTCCTTCCTTCTTTTGTTCAGGTTCCCATTCGTTTAGGAGGTCTTTTTTTAGCCTTGGGTTTGTTATCAAGGCAAGGCTCGAAGCTATTTGAGTTGCGCTCTTTCTACGGCCTGCTTTTTCCCGGCTCGGCATGCTTGCTTTCACTCTATCGACAGCATTTTTTGTTTCAAGACCAATAGCCAGTTAAGGCTCGTTCCAAAAGAGATATATGTGGAGCGGTTCCCCCTCTTGAGGGGCCTTTTAGGAGGATTCGGTCAGCAGAGTGACCTTCCACTCAGCCATGTATAAACACGGCTTTGTATACTCTTCATTTTGCTATTAATGTGACTTATGGGGGCTCCTCGTGGAGAGCTTTTCGGTTAATAATCGAATAAGACTAAAGTCTTACCTTCACGCTCTTTAGTTCATCTCGGTAGAACAAGGAAAAAGCCTATGTAGTGGATTCGAGTCCCACAAGAGCGCACATTAATTTTAATTACTAATCAGCTGCTTTTCATTCAAGGAAGGGCATGATTCAATAATATACTAGAATATTATATCGTATATCGCGGTCCTGATTGAATGAATCAACTATTAAACCGGGGACGAGCTCTATGGCTAATTCGTTCGGCTATTCTATTAAGTAAGGATCGACTTAAGCTTAAGAAATACCTTCTATCACATCGAATTCTAGTAAAGAGATGGGCCTTCTCGTCTGATTTCTGCAAAAACAGGAATGCGGGAAAAGCTTCTTCTCGCCCCAGAGTCCCGAGCTGCCTTAAGCCCAGAAGCGACTTCCTTTAGTTCCACTGGTGGCTATATAGGTCAGTTGAATCTTAGCCAGTTTCTTCTTTGTTCGAAAAGAGCTAGTCCGACTCGACTGCTAATCCTAATTCGCACTCAAGGAAAATGGGTCTTCTTGGCTACCGAAATGGGGGACTTGTTAAGCTGCACAGTTGGCTTTTTGGGTGGGAACATCGGTTGGGAGCTTTTTGTGGGCTTGGTAGTAGCATAGGTGGGCCCTCGGGCAGTTAGTTCAGGGCGTAGGGATCACTGTCTCACTTTGGGCATAGAAAGGTTTCGGGTACCAAAGTGAATAGTTTCAAAGCGCTGTTTAGTGACTTTCATGTCTTCTGCTAGTTTAGAAAGATTCAGACATTTTATGCCTTCTTTTCTCCTTCCCCCAATTATAGAATGCGTAGTAGCTCTAGTAAGTCCGTAGCTGCATTTACCTGAATCGGGAAACCTACCCAGAAACTTCCCCTTTTTATACACCGGCCGGTCCGGTAACAAAGCCTGTAAACCAAAAGCGGTGAGCCGACCTACCAACGTGTGAATGTTTTATCCATGAATTCTTTACTTTAGTCAAATCCTCATAAATAGTTTTCTTAGGCTAATTAATTGCAGTCTCTTAGGTGATAGCGGAGCTCTTCCGTGGGGAGGAGAATGCCTAGAAAGAGGGATAAGCCTTGCTTGTTAGGTGCTTCGGTTCGCTGTTGGGAAGGGATGGATGGAAGAACTTCCGGAAGCGGTAAGTAGAAGGCAAGGTAAATAAAAAAGAAGAGCTAAGCGCATCGAGGTACGAAGTGCTTTGAGGTTCATCGGGAGTCTTGAAGGCGGCTAGGCTAGTTAAAAGCCTTTCTTTCCTTGCGTGGTAGGTGGGGCAGTTCCCGGCTTATCGATCGGTTCAAATGCTTGCACTTCATGGAATGCCTGAGCCCTTGGAGACGGCGAGAGGGTAAATTAAGCCCCTGCCCTTGTTTCCAGCTGGCCTTCCTCGCTAACTATGCTAGCTCCTTTCTAGCTCATTTCCCTCTTCTTCTGGTGAAGCTGCTCTCTGCCCAATCCCTTGAAGTTTGGCTTTCCTGGCTAATAGTCGGACTTGGCTGGCTTTTCTGGGAATCTGTCTGAAGGCTCATCTGTTTACCCGAGCTTGCTTACCTTCCTTTGGTTGTTTGATGGAAACCTGCCTGAAAAGAAAGGCTAGCTTAGTTACCTCCCGGCCCTACCTGATAGTTACCTTGGCGGAGGATTGGCGTAAGGAGCAGGGATTCAAACTGCTTATTCATTCACCCTTGAAGGAGCAGATTCTCGAGTGGACGCCCTAAAGCGCTCATGCTATCATACAGATGCAAAATTTCTTACTGATCCCTTTTCACCGACTTCGCTTCAACCGGTAAAGGAGCTTATATTACTTCACCGGCTCGCTTTCTTGTGGAAAGATTCGCTCTTTTGCAGTTGGCAGCTCCGGTCTTGCTTGATTGAAGATTCGACTATTTAAGAGCTCGGCCTTGAGCCCTACCTAAATAAATTCCCTTGCTTGAATCGAGCCGCCTCTAGACTAGCAATTCCTTTCCCCGACTCGGACATTCAGCATCTTCTTAACCGGCAATCTCCATTGGTGGTCTACCTTTCCTTTTTGCAAGCGCAGGGTTAGCCTCATAAGGAGTAGGAAAACCTCTTTAGATAGAGTAGCGGGTACAGCTTTCCCGATCTCATCATACTCTTTCCCAGCCTTTGACCATTCGGTTTGAGAAAAAGCAGCAGCTCGTTTAAATAAAAAAAGGACTAATTAGGAGCGCATTTCAAGTTGTGAAGATAGAAAAGTAAGGGATTCAAAAACCTCTAATCCTCGGAACGGTATCTCGATTGTACCGCCAATGCCACTGGAATACTCACTGATACAGGTTGCCGGCATTACTGAATTGGGAGCTTATGTGGAAGCCGCCTCCCTTGTTATCTCCTCCTCGCCTAGAAATGGAAGGTTTGTCAGGCCTGCATTGCCTGTTGACCACTCAGCCAAGATAGGGGTCAATCGGGTCAGGTCAGGCTCACAGAGCTATTCGCGGGCGGGGAGTGTCTGCAAGATTTTAGCTACATCTGCGCTTGAATGCCACAAAAGAAAAAGGCGGTGGTTAGAAAAGGGCTCGACCGAAAGACCCTCTTTTGGGCAGCCTATTCGTAGACAAAGAAAGCCGATTCGAGCACACCGAGAACGACAGACACCTAAGCATGAATTAGAATTTACCGGCGCAAAAAAAAGAAA